AAAAATCCCATTCTACTATTAAGTACATTCTTCATCGAATTAGATCGATGATCTAGCACTGATGGAATTTCTATTCTGTTTACTGAATCACATGAAATTTTATCCAACTCCATATTTGGAATGAAATGTATGAACTACGTTTGAACGGAGGAATAAAGAGAATTTTCTACTTAAATTGGAAGTTGCAACAGATCAAAATGGAAAGGAATTGATAAAACAGTCCTAGAAACAGAATTCTGTCACTTAGACTTATTAAAGTTAAAGTCATAAGGTTTTGTATATAATAGCAAAACAAAAAGGATTTCAATTATACCATTATTATGATATTACATATTCGAATTTGAGAAAAATAAAAGGATTCGGTATTTGGGAGATAAATACAAAGACAGAAAAATCAGAAACAACATAGGATCCATTTTTTTAGCACTTAACCGTCTTTATGTTAGAGATTTCGTTATTCAAAAAAAAAACAATTCGCAGAGAAGAGAAATATTTCTACTTTACTTTACTGATTTTTGAATAGAATATGATTTGAAGTGTATAAGAAGGGTTGCACTTATTAAACACGTATGCGGATAGCTATAATATCCGACTTCTCTTTTATTGCTGGTTCTATTCGGGACAGTCCGGGTCGTGTTCTATCAAAAGAGAATTTCTATTTAATGCAAAATTGAAGTGAAGTAGGATAATTTTATGATAATTACCTATAGACAATATATCTAAATAATAGATATCTGTGTAACAATTTATGTTCTGGGGTTTACATATACTGATATGTTTTGTTATAATTGAAATTGAGAAGGATTTTTTGATTGAAAAAATAAATACTGATTAGTTCTGTCTCAATTTGTATTTTCTTATGTCATTAGGAAAACACAATTTGTGATTCAAATCCCAGAATCGTCATTAATTCGAACTAAGCAGTCAATAGTTAATGGTTCAAGTTTGTCGGCTGAAAATCCACATTTGATTTCTCAATAGAAAAGCCAGAGAATGTTTTTAGCATTGTGGATTTTCCAATACTATACAATCAATCGAAGGGATGGATAAAATCCAAAAAGGGTCTTTCTTTTAGGAAAAGGATTAAGGAAAACAGGAGTCAAAATCCAAGTACAATAAAACTTCAGCAATCTGGGAAAATTTTCATCTATTTTGTATTATTTTGGCGGCATGGCCGAGTGGTAAGGCGGGGGACTGCAAATCCTTTTTCCCCAGTTCAAATCCGGGTGTCGCCTGATCAACAAAAAAACTCGAAATCTCTTCTTCTCTTCGGTTCCACTTATAGAACTCGCAGAATTCTTCCCCGTTAGAAGCAGAGGAAACAGACTGTTAATGCTTTGTTGATTCTAAGCATGTGGTCTGAGGGTTTTCTAAACAAAAAGAGTGTGAATGCTCCTTCGCATCTAGGATTCAAGGAAATATTCGAATCTACTGGTAGAGGGTCTATCAAGACTTCACGATTCCCTTCTATTACTAAGGGAGTGTTTAATGACTGGATCTTGAATCAGATTGTGGAGCCTGAATAGGAAATCTGATTCAATTAAGAGTTTTGGAAGGAGGTGCAATATACGACGGACTCGCGAGAATCTCCGAGTGCTCAGGTATCCAACCAATATTAGATTGGATTGATAATTTACTTTTATAGAAAAAGGGGCAAACAGAAAGAATTTCTTTGCGGCAACCCCTAGACAAGCCCCCTCTTTCAGAGCGATAATGGGGAAGGAGGGTAGCGGATCAAATGGGGAAATAGAGGTCTGTAATAGATAGAGATTTCTGGTTTTTCGTGATTTCTCCCTTGTCTGTTTTTACTTACTAAGGTCAACAAAACAAAAAAAGAATAGGCCTTATTATTCCTACATGTTCCCATTCCCTTCGGATCTTACTACGTATTTTGCTTGTGTTTAATCTTTCCCGATTCGAAATCATAATCGATTTATTGGATTGGTTTCTCGATAGTGTTCGGTCAGAATCCCTTTTTGACTCTGCGCCATGGATTCCACTATTATTAGGGAGGAATAATGGAAAAATTCCTTCGTATTTATAGAGATAGGGGACATAATTCACATGGATATAGTAAGTCTCGCTTGGGCTGCTTTAATGGTAGTCTTTACATTTTCCCTTTCACTCGTAGTGTGGGGAAGAAGTGGGCTCTAGAAGTACTACTAATTGAGTTGAGGAATCAAACCGTATCAATTGTTTTATAGATCGTTCTGCAACGCGTTTTGAACTATTTAAAATCAAAATCTCTGAATTTTGAATCCCATTGGACTCCAATGGAGTTATCTATGATATGAATCATACTCTTTCTCTCAAAGAGATATTTCAGTGATTCCCGTGTTTGTATTTCGAAAAGAAAGGGATTCCGATGATTGGAAATTTCTTCTAACCTAAAATTCTTCCGAAATTTTCTATTTCAATCAATGGAATGAGCTCTTACTATCTTTATAGATAGATACTGAGAAAGACTAGACTTTTTTTTATTTCTTTCCCTCTTTATTGT